CTGTAGTGTCCGAGTAGATACTGTTACTTTCTCTCGAACCATAGTAATATTATTTTATTTGATTGAATTATTTATTTCTCTTGTTTCTCTTGAAATTTATTCACTGTTCATTTCTACACACGTCTTTTTTTCGGAGGTCTACAGCCATTATGTGGCATAGGGGTTACATCCCGTACGAAAGTTAATAGTATACCACTTCTACGAATAGCTCGTAATGCTGCGTCTCTTCCGAGACCGGGACCTTTTATCATGACTTCTGCTCGTTGCATACCTTGATCTACTACTGTACGAATAGCATTTGTTGCTGCAGTTTGAGCGGCAAAGGGTGTCCCTCTTCTCGTACCCTTGAATCCCGAAGTACCGGCAGAGGCCCAGGAAACCACCCGACCCCGTACATCTGTAACCGTGACAATGGTATTATTGAAACTTGCTTGAACATGAATAACTCCCTTTGGTATTCTACGTCCACTCTTACGTGAACCAATACGTACATTCCTACGTGAACCAGTTCTCGGTATAGCTTTTGCCATATTGTATCATCTCATAAATATGAGTCAGAAATATATGGATATATCCATTTCATGTCAAAACAGATTCCTTATTTGTACATTGAGCCTTTTAGCGAGTCTGATTATCCTTGTCTTTGTTTATGTCTCGGGTTGGAACAAATTACTATAATGCGCCCCCGCCTACGGATTAGGCGACATTTTTCACAAATTTTACGAACGGAAGCTCTTATTTTCATATTTGTCATTCCTTATCTTAATTCTGAATCTACTTCTTGGTAGAAAATAAGTTTCTTGAAATTTTTCATCTCGAATCGTATTGAATAAAAACGCCCTAATCTTTCGAATCCTTGTTTCGGAGTCGATAAATTATACGTCCTCTGGTTGAATCATAACGACTTACTTCAATTTTGACTTTATCTCCCGGCAGTATCCGTATAAAACTACGTCGGATCTTTCCTGAAACATAACCTAGAATCAGATCTTCATTATCTAACCGAACCCGGAACATGCCATTGGGAAGCGATTCAGTAATTAAACCTTCATGAATCCATTTTTGTTCTTTCATTTCAGGTAAAGCCCCCCTGAAGTATCAACTAATGAAGGAGAAACGATATTAGACAACTCACCCCTTTTCTTTTTTTTTTTACAAATAGGAAGAGGTTTCGGATCCCATTTGGATATTAAAAGGATTACCATATATAACACAAAATTTCTCCGCCGATTCCTTCTAGTCGAGCCTCCCGGTCTGTCATTATACCTCGAGAAGTAGAAAGAATTACAATCCCCATCCCACCTAAAATTCTAGGAATTCGTTGAGAGTTAGAATAGATTCGTAGACCGGGTCTACTGATCCGTTTTAAATTTAAAAAATTTCTATAGGGTCTTTTCCCATTCCTTCTATGTCGAAGGGTTAAAACCAAAAAAGAGTTGTTTTTTTCTCGATGTTTTCTGACGTTTTCGATAAAACCTTCTCGGAAAAGTATTTTAACAATATTTTCGGTAATATTAGTAGATGCTATGCGAACAACTCTTTTTCTATCCATATCAGCATTTCGTATAGAGGTTATTATCTCAGCAATAGTGTCTCTACCCATGATGAACTATAATTATTGGTGCCTGGAAATTGGATATAATCAACATGTTTTTCTTTTTTTTTCTATTGGTTTATGAATAGGAATTTTTTAAGGTATATGCGTGAGACACAATCTACGAATTAATCTAGTTCTTAATCTAGTTCTTTCAAATACCCCAAAGATATCACGATCTCATTTTATTTTATAATACCTCGGGAGCTAATGAAACTATTTTAGTAAAATTTAATTGTCTCAATTCCCGGGGGATTGCACCAAAAATTCGAGTTCCTTTTGGATTTCCTTCTTGATCAATCACAACTGCAGCATTGTCATCATATCGTATTATCATACCGTTGTCGCGTTTAAGTTCTTTACAGGTACGAACAATTAAAGCTCTCACTACTTCTGATTTTTCTAGGGGCATATTTGGTATTGCTTCTTTGATCACAGCAACAATAACGTCACCAATATGAGCATATCGACGATTACTAGCTCCTAGGATTCTAATACACATCAATTCTCGAGCCCCGCTGTTATCCGCTACATTTAAATGGGTCTGAGGTTGAATCATATCAAATTTTGAGTCTATTCTTCCAATGCAAAGGATGAAGAAAATAAAAGAAATATTGTTTGTCCAAAAAAAGAAACTTGCGTTTTTGTTTCATCCCCAAGATTCATTTCTGTCGGTTCTACATTTTTATCCCGAAATAATAAATTGAGTTCGTATCGGCATTTTGGATGCTGCTATTAAAATAGCCCTTCTAGCTATATTTTCGCTTACTCCACCCATTTCATATAGTATTCGCCCCGGTTTAACAACAGCTACCCAATATTCAGGGGATCCTTTCCCCGAACCCATACGTGTTTCGGCAGGTCTTACTGTAACTGGTTTGTCTGGAAATATACGGACCCATATTT